GGATAGAGGGACTTGAACCCTCACGATTTTTTAAATCGACGGATTTTCCTCTTACTATAAATTTCATTGTTGCCGGTATTGACATGTAGAACGGGACTCTATCTTTATTCTCGTCCGATTAATCAGTTCTTCAAAAGATCTATCAGATTATGGAGTGAATGGTTTGATCAATGAATATTCTATTTTTTCTTCAATATGGAATCGATTCACACCAATTCTTCTGTATTATGTATACAGGTTTATCCTTCATCTTTTCTGAAGTTTCGATAGAAGGATTCCTCTACCAACGTAAGACAATCAACTCCATTCGTTAGAACAGCTTCCATCGAGTCTCTGCACCTATCCTTTTTGATTTTCGCTTTCTGAACCTTTGTTTGTTTTCGGAAAACGTGATTTGGCTCAGGATTGCCCATTTTTATTAATTCCAGGGTTTCTCTGAATTTGAAAGTTATCACTTAGTAAGTTTCCATACCAAGGCTCAATCCAATTAAGTCCGTAGCGTCTACCAATTTCGCCATATCCCCCTTTTTGAGATGAAAATCTCATTGTGATCTCGTTCCCTTTTTTCTTTCATTTATACCGTGAATTCATTAGATAGATGCCGATTCCTGTCTCGAAAAAGTGTTTTCTCCTCTTTGTCTTTGATTTCTTGTCTATCTTCTTTCATCTTCTATGTGTAGGCTCATATTTGGTCCAATCAAAAACGATTTTATCATTTCTGTATCCGAAATTCAATATAGGTGGATACATACCCTATACATCTGTCTCTCTTCCACTCATTTCCCCATGAAATTTCGAATACTTGAACGGTCGATTCTTTTTTTTTTTTATTAAATAAAAAAAAAGAATATTTCATTGTGATAAAAAAATTGAAATTATATATCGCTAGATTAATTGTTATGTTCTATAATATTTAACAGTTATTTGAAATTCTATATTCTATTCTTTAATATATTCATATTAATTATATTATGAATAGCGAATATGAATAGCTTAATAGTTAATAGCAAAGATTCTAAGAGTTTATTGAATTCCTATGCATGTCGAATTTATGTTATGTGAGCCTGCTTAGCTCAGAGGTTAGAGCATCGCATTTGTAATGCGATGGTCATCGGTTCGATTCCGATAGTCGGCTTTTCTCTATTTATTTTATTCGATGTTTTACATGATTGATAATGCATCTTTGAAATCAAAGAATATTAAAAAAAATGTCTTCCTCTTTTGGCAAAAGCCATTGATTTATTATGTTATAGGAATTTCCAACTATGTCACGAAAAGAATCCTTTTCTTTTTCTATATATAGAATATAAAAATCTGGATATTTATCCAACTCATCTCATTATTCTTTAATAGAATAATACTTCAGTAAATTTCGCTTTATTTCGAATTTAGTTCATTTTTAGTTTAGGTTTATTCTGTAGAATGAAATTTCATCAATAAGAATTAATAATTAAATATAAATTAAGAAGAAGGAGTCTTTATGTCGCGTTACCGAGGTCCTCGTTTCAAAAAAATACGCCGCCTGGGGGCTTTACCGGGGCTAACTAATAAAAGGCCCAGAGCTGGAAGTGATCTTAGAAACCAATCGCGTTCCGGGAAAAAATCCCAATATCGTATTCGCCTAGAAGAAAAACAAAAATTGCGTTTTCATTATGGTCTTACAGAACGACAATTACTTAAATACGTTCGTATCGCCGGAAAGGCAAAAGGGTCAACAGGTCAGGTTTTACTACAATTACTTGAAATGCGCCTGGATAACATCCTTTTTCGGTTGGGTATGGCTCCGACTATTCCGGGAGCTCGCCAATTAGTTAACCATAGACATATTTTAGTCAATGGTCGTATAGTAGATATACCAAGTTATCGCTGCAAACCCCGAGATACTATTGCGGCGAGGGATGAACAAAAATCTAGAGCTCTAATTCAAAATTCTCTCGATTCATCCCCTCATGAGGAATTGCCAAACCATTTGACTCTTCAACCATTCCAATATAAAGGATTAGTCAATCAAATAATAGATAGTAAATGGGTCGGTTTGAAAATAAATGAATTGCTAGTTGTCGAATATTATTCTCGTCAGACTTAAACCTAACAAAAAGAAAATCAAGACTAATAAGAATAAGGGTTTGAACAATTTTGCTCCCTTTCGGCGAAGTAAATTAACCTAAGGTTAAGATAAATAAGGGTTTAATCCGGATTTTTCTTCCATTTAGGTATCATAGACCGAGAGGGAGATTTTCATTCCTTGTCTACTCTTTTCTTTAACAGTATTTTCGGTACCACAGCCATTAGGAATAGAGAATCCATATCAAAGAAAGGTATAACTCTTGGAATAGTCGTATCCATTGCTATTTGATCTATTGTGGTTAGTAAGATCGGTGAATTAGGTGAAGGTACGGAAAGAGAGGGATTCGAACCCTCGGTAAGCAAAAGCCTACATAGCAGTTCCAATGCTACGCCTTCAACCACTCGGCCATCTCTCCTACATAATGATTATGAC